GCTAGTGTAGCTTAATTAAAGCATAACACTGAAGATGTTAAGATGGGCCCTAGAAAGCCCCGCGGGCACAAAGGTTTGGTCCTGGCCTTTCCAACAACTTTAGCTTAACTTACACATGCAAGTATCTGCACTCCCGTGAGAATGCCCTACAGTTCCCTGCTTGGGAACAAGGAGCTGGTATCAGGCACACCCTTAATAGCCCACGACACCTTGCTTAGCCACACCCCCAAGGGAATTCAGCAGTGATAAATATTAAGCCATAAGTGAAAACTTGACTTAGTTAAAGCTAAGAGGGCCGGTAAAACTCGTGCCAGCCACCGCGGTTATACGAGAGGCCCAAGTTGTTAGACATCGGCGTAAAGCGTGGTTAAGACAAATCAAACACTAAAGCCAAACACCTTCCCCACTGTTATACGTTCACGAAGGTAGGAAGCCCCATCACGAAAGTAGCTTTACAACATCTGAACCCACGAAAGCTAGGGTACAAACTGGGATTAGATACCCCACTATGCCTAGCCGTAAACATAGACAGTCCACATACCCCACTGTTCGCCCGGGAACTACGAGCATTAGCTTAAAACCCAAAGGACTTGGCGGTGCTTTAAACCCACCTAGAGGAGCCTGTTCTAGAACCGATAATCCCCGTTCAACCTCACCCTTCCTTGTTCTTTCCGCCTATATACCACCGTCGTCAGTTTACCCTGTGAAGGTAAAACAGTAAGCACAATCGGCACAGCCCAAAACGCCAGGTCGAGGTGTAGCGTATGGAAGGGGAAGAAATGGGCTACATTCCCTGGTACCAGGGCATACGGATGATATGTTGAAACACATACCTGAAGGAGGATTTAGCAGTAAGCAGGAAGTAGAGTGTCCCGCTGAAACCGGCTCTAAAGCGCGCACACACCGCCCGTCACTCTCCCCGAACTAAGATTCATCCCTTAACTAAAACCCTATAACTGTAAAGGGGAGGCAAGTCGTAACATGGTAAGTGTACCGGAAGGTGTACTTGGAATAAATATACCAGAGTATAGCTAAGAAAGAAAAGCATCTCCCTTACACTGAGAAGTCATCCGTGCAAGTCGGATTACCCTGACGCTAAAAAGCTAGCCCCCTCCCCCAAAAGCAACAAATCACTATTAATAACCCCAAATAAATTAACCCATCAATAAACAAACCATTTTTCCCCCCTAGTATAGGCGATAGAAAAGGAACCATGGAGCTATAGAAAAAGTACCGCAAGGGAAAGCTGAAAGAGAAATGAAACAACCCAGTTAAGCACAAAAAAGCAGAGATTCCAACTCGTACCTTTTGCATCATGAATTAGCTAGTAAAGCTCAAGCAAAGAGCACTTTAGTTTGCTTCCCCGAAACTAAGTGAGCTACTCCAAGATAGCCTAGTAATAGGGCGAACCCGTCTCTGTGGCAAAAGAGTGGGAAAAGCTTCGAGTAGTGGTGACAGACCTATCGAACTTAGTTATAGCTGGTTGCCTGAGAACTGGATAGAAGTTCAGCCTCCCGGCTTCTCCCCTCATATCTAACCTTAACCTTTAGACATCTAAAAGAAACCAGGAGAGTTAATCAAAGGGGGTACAGCCCCTTTAATACAAGACACAACTTTCACCAGGAGGGAAAAGATCATAATTAAAATTAAGGAACAATGTTTTGGTGGGCCTAAAAGCAGCCATCCCTACAGAAAGCGTTAAAGCTCAGACATACTATATTATCCCCCTATCCTGATAACCCAATCTCAACCCCCTAGCCTTATCAGGCCATTCCATGTAAACATGGAAGAGATCATGCTAGTATGAGTAATAAGAGAGCACTCAGGCTCTCTCCCCGCACACGTGTAAATCGAAATGGACAATCCACCGAATCTTAACGGCCCCAAATGAAGAGGGAAATAGATCACAAATCAAACAACTAGAAAACCATCCAATAAACTTTACCGTTAACCCTACACTGGTGTGCATTCCAAGGAAAGACTAAAAGAAAGAGAAGGAACTCGGCAAACACAATTGGCCTCGCCTGTTTACCAAAAACATCGCCTCTTGCAAAATTAATAAATAAGAGGTCCCGCCTGCCCTGTGACTATATGTTTAACGGCCGCGGTATTTTGACCGTGCAAAGGTAGCGCAATCACTTGTCTTTTAAATGGAGACCCGTATGAATGGCATAACGAGGGCTTAACTGTCTCCTCTTTCAAGTCAATGAAATTGATCTCCCCGTGCAGAAGCGGGGATACACACATAAGACGAGAAGACCCTGTGGAGCTTTAGGCACTAAAGCAGAATATGTTAAGTACCCCAGACCAATGACTAAAACAACTTACACCCTGCCCTAATGCCTTCGGTTGGGGCGACCGCGGGGAAATAAAAAACCCCCATGTAGAATGGAAGGACACCTCCTAAAACCAAGAGCTCCCGCTCTAATTATCAGAACCTCTGACTATATAAGATCCGGCAATGCCGATTAACGGACCAAGTTACCCCAGGGATAACAGCGCAATCCCCTTTTAGAGCCCATATCGACAAGGGGGTTTACGACCTCGATGTTGGATCAGGACATCCTAATGGTGCAGCCGCTATTAAAGGTTCGTTTGTTCAACGATTAAAGTCCTACGTGATCTGAGTTCAGACCGGAGTAATCCAGGTCAGTTTCTATCTATGAAATGATCTTTTCTAGTACGAAAGGACCGAAAAGAAGAAGCCCATGCTTTAAGTAAGCTTCCTCCCCACCTAATGATTATAACTCAAATAGGCAAAGGGACATATCCCCTTATTGCCCAAGATAATGGCATGTAGAGGTGGCAGAGCATGGCTTCATTGCAAAAGATTTAAGCTCTTTACACAGAGGTTCAAATCCTCTCCTCTACTATGGCCTCAATACTGGTAACCCACATCATCAACCCATTAGCCTTCATCGTTCCAGTTCTCCTGGCCGTTGCCTTCCTAACTTTACTTGAACGAAAAGTATTAGGATACATGCAATTTCGAAAAGGCCCAAACATTGTAGGACCCTATGGACTCCTCCAACCCATTGCCGACGGCATTAAACTCTTCATTAAAGAACCCATTCGACCACTAACTTCTTCCCCATTCTTATTCTTAATCACACCCATCATGGCTCTCACGCTAGCCCTCACCCTGTGAGCACCCATACCTATACCACACCCAGTAATTGACCTCAATTTAGGAGTCCTATTTATTCTTGCTTTATCAAGCCTCGCAGTCTACTCCATTCTAGGATCAGGCTGGGCCTCAAATTCAAAGTACGCCCTCATCGGGGCCCTCCGGGCCGTAGCCCAAACAATTTCGTACGAAGTAAGCCTTGGACTGATCCTCCTAAACGCAATTATTTTCACTGGGGGCTTTACATTACAAACCTTCAGCGTCGCTCAAGAAAGCATTTGACTAATTTTACCAGCCTGACCTTTGGCAGCCATATGATATATCTCAACATTAGCAGAAACCAACCGAGCCCCCTTCGACCTAACCGAGGGTGAATCCGAATTAGTCTCAGGATTCAATGTAGAATACGCCGGAGGACCCTTCGCACTATTCTTCCTAGCAGAGTACTCCAACATCCTCCTTATAAACACCCTTTCCGCCACCCTCTTCTTAGGGGCTACCTATTTCCCCTCCCTCCCCATATTCACCACAACTAACCTTATAGTTAAGGCGACCCTACTTTCAGTTGTCTTCCTATGAGTTCGGGCCTCTTACCCTCGATTTCGATATGATCAACTCATGCACCTTATCTGAAAAAACTTCCTCCCGTTAACCCTGGCCTTGGTTATTTGACACCTATCGGTCCCCATTGCATTTGCAGGACTACCCCCTCAAATGTAAGCAGGAGTTGTGCCTGAAATAAAGGGCCACTTTGATAGAGTGAATCATGAGGGTTAAATTCCCTCCAACTCCTTAGAAAGAAGGGACTCGAACCCTACCTGGGGAGATCAAAACTCCCAGTGCTTCCACTACACCACTTCCTAGTAGTATCAGCTAATTTAAGCTTTCGGGCCCATACCCCGAACATGATGGTTAAAATCCTTCTCCTACTAATGACCGTTATTACGCTCACTACTTTACTATTTGCACTCGGTATTGGCACAACCCTCACATTCGTGAGCTCTCACTGACTTTTAGCCTGAATAGGCCTAGAGATTAGTACCCTGGCTATTTTACCCCTAATAGCCCAACAGCACCACCCCCGAGCTGTTGAAGCTGCCACCAAATACTTTCTTATCCAAGCAACAGCAGCCGCCGTACTTCTATTTGCAAGCACCACTAACGCCTGGATCTCTGGACACTGAGACATTCAACAAACGAATCACCCACTTCCCCTCACCCTAGTTACCCTAGCCTTAGCCCTTAAAATCGGATTAGCCCCCCTCCACTCCTGACAACCTGAAGTCCTCCAAGGACTAGGACTAAACACCGGGGTTATTCTGGCGACCTGACAAAAATTAGCGCCCTTTGCCATCCTTACCCAAATCCAAACCCCTAATTCCCTCCTCCTTATCGCCCTGGGCATTGCCTCAATCTTTATAGGAGGCTGAGGAGGCTTAAACCAAACCCAGCTACGAAAAGTACTAGCATACTCCTCAATCGCCCACCTAGGCTGAATGATCCTAGTACTTCAATACTCCCGTCCCCTAGCTTTACTTGCCCTCCTACTCTACATCATCGTAACCTACGCCACCTTCACTCTTTTCATAATCCAAACCGCTACCTCCGTAAAAGCATTATTTGCTTTAGGAGCAAAAAACCCCATCCTCACCACCCTACTGCCCTTCCTCCTCCTATCCCTTGCTAGCCTCCCCCCACTAACCGGCTTCCTAGCGAAACTACTGATCCTAAAAGAACTTGCTAAACAAGGCCTCGCCCCAACAGCTGCACTAGCCATTATCGGCACCCTCCTTAGCGCTTTCTTCTACGTCCGACTTTCCGTGGCAGCCACCCTTACCCTAGCCCCTAATACCACAACCAGCACGACCCCCTGACGACTTACATCTTCACGACTCACTATACCACTCTCCATCAGCTCTACACTAGCAATTGCCCTCTTACCCCTCACCCCCACCTTACTTGCATTACTCACCTACTAATGCAAGACAAAAATCTCACTTTTTAAAGTGATTTAGGTTAGCTACCCAGACCAAGAGCCTTCAAAGCTCTCAGCGGAGGTGAAAACCCTCCAATCGCTGTAAGACTTGCGGGATACTACCCCACATCTCCTGCATGCAAAACAGACACTTTAATTAAGCTAAAGCCTTTACTAGATAGGCAGGCCTCGATCCTGCAAACTCTTAGTTAACAGCTAAGCGCCCAAACCAGCGAGCATCCATCTACCTTTCCCCCGCCTCAGTAAAACACACTCAAGGCGGGGGAAAGCCCCGGCAGACGATTAATCTGCTTCTTCAGATTTGCAATCTAATATGTCTAATACACCTCGGGGCTTGGCAAGAAGAGGACTCAAACCTCTGTACATGGGGCTACAATCCACCGCTTAAAACTCAGCCATCTTACCTGTGGCAACTACACGTTGACTTTTTTCGACCAATCATAAAGACATCGGCACCCTCTATTTACTATTCGGTGCTTGAGCTGGGATAGTGGGAACAGCTTTGAGCCTACTAATTCGAGCAGAGCTAAATCAACCAGGCAGCCTCCTTGGAGATGACCAAATTTATAATGTAATCGTTACAGCACATGCATTTGTAATAATTTTTTTTATAGTAATACCAGCTATAATTGGAGGATTTGGAAACTGGCTAATTCCCTTAATAATCGGGGCCCCAGACATAGCATTCCCACGAATAAATAACATAAGCTTTTGACTCCTTCCCCCCTCCCTCCTACTTCTCCTAGCCTCCGCTGGGGTAGAAGCCGGGGCCGGAACTGGATGAACGGTCTATCCCCCTCTGGCCGGCAATCTAGCCCATGCAGGTGCATCAGTAGATTTAACTATTTTCTCTCTCCACCTGGCAGGGGTTTCATCAATTCTAGGGGCTATTAACTTCATTACTACCATTATTAACATGAAACCTCCCGCCATTTCTCAATATCAAACACCCCTATTTGTTTGAGCAGTATTAATTACCGCAGTTCTGCTCCTTCTTTCCCTCCCAGTCCTTGCTGCGGGGATTACAATACTCCTTACAGACCGAAACCTAAACACCACCTTCTTCGACCCTGCAGGAGGAGGGGACCCCATTCTATACCAACACTTATTCTGATTCTTTGGCCACCCAGAAGTTTATATTCTGATTCTTCCCGGATTCGGAATAATCTCTCACATTGTTGCCTACTACAGCGGTAAAAAAGAGCCCTTTGGTTATATAGGAATAGTTTGAGCAATGATGGCTATTGGCCTCTTAGGGTTTATTGTATGAGCCCACCACATATTCACAGTTGGAATGGACGTAGACACACGTGCCTACTTTACCTCCGCTACAATAATCATCGCAATTCCCACTGGCGTTAAAGTCTTCAGCTGACTGGCAACGCTCCACGGAGCCGACATCAAATGAGAAGCCCCACTTCTTTGAGCTCTTGGCTTCATCTTCCTCTTTACAGTGGGAGGACTTACAGGAATTATCCTAGCCAACTCCTCCTTAGACATTGTTCTTCATGATACATACTACGTAGTAGCACACTTCCATTACGTACTGTCGATAGGAGCTGTATTCGCTATTCTTGCCGGTATTGTTCACTGATTCCCTCTATTTACTGGCTACACACTTCACGAAACTTGAACAAAAGTACACTTCGGAGTGATGTTTGCAGGAGTAAATCTAACCTTCTTCCCCCAACACTTCCTTGGCTTAGCCGGTATACCTCGACGATACTCAGACTACCCTGATGCCTATACACTATGAAATTCCATCTCCTCTATGGGCTCTCTAGTCTCACTGCTAGCAGTATCCCTATTCATATATATTATTTGAGAAGCATTTTCTTCTAAACGAGAAGTCTTAACAGTAGAACACACAGCAACCAACGTGGAATGACTCCACGGCTGCCCTCCCCCATATCATACATTCGAGGAACCAGCGTTTGTTAAAGTTCAACACAACTAAACGAGAAAGGGAGGAATTGAACCCCCATAGATTGGTTTCAAGCCAATCGCATAACCGCTCTGCCACTTTCTTTAATAAGACTCTAGTAAAATAGCTATTACGCTGCTTTGTCAAAGCAGCATTGTGGGTTGAAGCCCCGCGGGTCTTGCACAATTAATGGCACATCCCCAACAACTAGGATTTCAAGACGCAACCTCACCTCTTATAGAAGAGCTTCTCCACTTCCACGACCATGCCCTAATAATCGTATTCCTGATCAGTGCATTTGTTCTCTATATTATTGTGGCTATAGTTACCACTAAAATTTATGACAAATACATTTTAGACTCCCAAGAAATCGAAATTATCTGAACTGTTCTCCCAGCAGTTATTCTTATTATAATTGCCCTCCCCTCACTACGTATTCTTTACATTATGGATGAAGTTAATGACCCCCATTTAACAGTAAAAGCTATGGGCCATCAATGATACTGAAGCTACGAATATACCGACTACGAAGAACTTGGATTTGACTCCTACATAATCCCAACACAGGACTTAATGCCTGGCCAATTCCGACTTTTAGAAACAGACCACCGAATGGTTGTCCCAGTCGAGTCTCCTATCCGAGTATTAGTTTCCGCGGAAGACGTACTGCACTCCTGAGCAGTCCCCACACTAGGAGTTAAAATAGACGCAGTCCCCGGCCGCCTAAATCAAACAGCCTTCATCACCTCACGACCAGGAGTATTCTACGGACAATGCTCTGAAATTTGCGGAGCAAATCATAGCTTTATACCCATTGTTGTAGAAGCCGTCCTTCTAGAGTCTTTCGAAAACTGATTATCTCTTTCCCTCCAAGACCAATCACTAAGAAGCTAAAAAGGGATTAAGCGCTAGCCTTTTAAGCTAGAGACTGGTGACCCCCAATCACCCTTAGTGAAATGCCCCAACTCAACCCAAGCCCATGATTTGCCATCCTAGTATTTACCTGACTGGTATTCCTATTTTATCTCCCTATAAAAGTCATAGGACACACTTACCCAAGTGAACAAACCGCCCAAATCCCTCAATTTGATCAACCAGACGCCTGACTCTGACCATGACTCTAAGCCTCTTCGACCAATTTATAAGCCCTTGACATATGGGTATCCCTCTGATAGCCATCTCCCTTGTTCTCCCCTGAATTCTTTTTCCAACGCCAACCCTCCGTTGACTAAATAACCGGATACTAACCTTCCAAAGCTGATTCATTGCCCAATTCACCCAACAAACCTTCATGCCCTTAAATGTTGGAGGACATAAATGAGCCCTCCTCCTGACCTCTCTTATAGTATTCCTTATTACCTTAAACATACTAGGCCTCCTTCCTTACACTTTCACCCCCACTACACAACTATCACTTAATTTAGGCCTCGCCGTACCCTTATGACTGGCTACTGTAATTATTGGAATGCGAAACCAACCAACAGCAGCTTTAGGACACCTTCTACCAGAAGGGACCCCTACACCCTTAATTCCTGTCCTCATTATTATCGAAACAATTAGCTTATTTATCCGACCGGTCGCCTTAGGAGTACGACTCACAGCCAACCTGACAGCTGGCCACCTTCTAATCCAATTAGTTTCAATAGCCGTCTTTGTTCTTCTACCTATAATGCCGACAGTAGCTATGCTAACAGCAATCCTACTTCTTATACTTACACTCTTAGAAATCGCTGTAGCAATAATCCAAGCCTACGTATTTGTCCTACTCCTAAGCCTCTACCTTCAAGAAAACGTCTAATGGCCCATCAAGCACACGCGTATCATATAGTTGACCCCAGCCCTTGACCTCTAACAGGTGCGGTTGCCGCCCTGTTAATAACTTCAGGTCTTGCAGTTTGATTCCACTTCCACACTACAACACTTATAACCCTAGGAATTATCCTTCTTCTACTTACAATAATCCAGTGATGACGGGATATCGTACGAGAAGGCACATACCAAGGACACCATACACCCCCTGTCCAGAAAGGCCTTCGTTATGGAATAATCCTCTTTATTACCTCAGAAGTCTTCTTCTTCCTGGGGTTCTTCTGAGCCTTCTACCACTCAAGCCTCGCACCCACCCCTGAGCTAGGGGGCTGCTGACCCCCAACAGGCATTACTACCTTAGACCCATTTGAAGTACCCCTTCTCAATACAGCCGTACTCCTTGCCTCAGGAGTAACAGTTACCTGAGCCCACCACAGCATTATAGAAGGACTGCGAAACCAAGCGATCCAGTCCCTATTCCTAACTATCCTTCTCGGATTTTACTTCACCTTCTTACAAGGGATAGAATACTATGAAGCCCCATTTACAATTGCTGACGGAGTTTATGGCTCTACATTCTTCGTAGCCACTGGATTCCACGGCCTACACGTTATTATTGGCTCCACCTTCTTAGCCGTCTGCCTCCTACGTCAAATCCAATACCACTTTACATCTGAGCACCACTTCGGATTTGAAGCAGCTGCCTGATACTGACATTTCGTAGATGTCGTCTGATTATTCCTGTATATCTCTATTTACTGATGAGGATCATAGTCTTTCTAGTATTAACGTTAGTATAAGTGACTTCCAATCACCCGGTCTTGGTTAAAGCCCAAGGAAAGATAATGAACTTAGTCATAACAATTATTTCCATCACCCTCGCGCTCTCTATCGTCTTAGCCACCGTCTCTTTTTGACTCCCTCAAATAACCCCTGACCACGAAAAACTATCCCCTTATGAATGTGGATTTGACCCACTAGGATCAGCTCGTCTACCATTCTCTATCCGATTCTTCCTTGTTGCAATTCTCTTCCTCTTATTTGACCTAGAAATTGCCCTTCTCCTCCCACTCCCATGAGGAGACCAACTAACATCCCCCCTTCTCACCTTCCTCTGAGCCTCCGCTGTTCTAGCACTCCTCACCCTAGGCCTAGCTTACGAATGACTCCAAGGCGGATTAGAATGGGCTGAATAGGTGGTTAGTTTAAGAAAAACATTTGATTTCGGCTCAAAAACTTCTGGTTAAAATCCATAACTTCCTAATGACCCCCGCCCACTTCACTTTTTCGTCAGCATTCATCCTAGGACTCACAGGCCTAGCCTTCCATCGAACACACCTCCTTTCCGCCCTCCTCTGCCTAGAGGGCATAATACTCTCACTGTTTATTGCCATATCCTTATGAGCACTACAGCTAGACGCCACAGCCTTCTCCCCCTCACCTATACTCCTACTAGCATTCTCAGCCTGTGAAGCTAGCGCGGGCCTAGCCCTCTTAGTAGCAACAGCCCGGACCCACGGAACCGACCGCCTACAAAGCTTAAACCTCTTACAATGCTAAAAATTCTTATTCCCACCCTAATACTGGTCCCAACAATTTGACTTTCCCCCTCCAAGCGGCTGTGATCTGTAACTTTAGCCCAAAGCCTAATTATTGCACTAGCCAGCTTTTCCTGGTTAAAGAACCTTTCAGAAACAGGATGGTCCTGTCTTAACCCATACCTGGCAACCGACCCCCTCTCCACCCCCCTCCTAGTCCTAACCTGCTGGCTTCTGCCCCTTATAATCCTTGCTAGTCAAAACCACCTGGCCTCTGAACCCGTAGGCCGTCAACGAATATATATCACACTACTAACAACCCTACAAATTTTTTTAATTATAGCATTTGGCGCTACTGAAATCATCATATTTTATGTTATGTTTGAAGCCACACTTCTTCCAACCCTGGTCTTAATTACCCGCTGAGGGAATCAAACAGAACGGCTGAGTGCAGGATTCTATTTCCTTTTCTATACCCTAGCAGCATCACTCCCCCTCCTCATCGCTCTACTACTTCTACAAAACACTACAGGGACTTTATCATTACTAGCCCTACAATACTCCGACCCCTTACACCTTACCTCATACGCAGATAAAATTTGATGAGTCAGCTGCCTACTGGCATTCCTAGTTAAAATACCACTTTATGGGGTTCACCTTTGACTTCCTAAAGCACACGTTGAGGCCCCTGTCGCAGGCTCTATAGTACTTGCTGCCGTTTTACTGAAGCTTGGGGGTTATGGTATGATGCGTATATTAACTGTTCTTGAACCCCTTACTAAAGAACTAAGTTACCCCTTCATTATCCTTGCATTATGGGGTGTAATTATAACAGGCTCAATCTGCTTACGCCAGACCGACCTTAAATCGCTAATCGCTTACTCTTCAGTAAGTCATATAGGCCTAGTGGTGGGGGGCATCCTTATTCAAACAGCTTGAGGCTTCACAGGTGCCCTTATCCTCATAATTGCGCATGGTTTAACCTCCTCCGCCCTTTTCTGCCTTGCCAACACTAACTATGAACGCACACACAGCCGAACCATGCTACTAGCACGAGGACTTCAAATGGCCCTCCCATTAATAACATCATGATGATTCATCGCCAGCCTTGCCAACTTAGCTCTTCCCCCCCTCCCTAACCTCATAGGAGAACTAATAATCTTCACATCGCTATTTAACTGATCCTGATGAACCTTTATCCTTACAGGAGCCGGCACCCTGATTACAGCAGCCTACTCCCTCTATATATTCCTTATAACCCAACGGGGCCCGCTTCCAGCACACATTATTGCCTTAGACCCCACCCACTCACGAGAACACTTACTAATCGCCCTCCACCTTCTCCCCCTCCTCCTCCTGATCCTGAAACCTGAACTAATCTGAGGTTGGACTGCTTGTAGATATAGTTTTAATAAAAATATTAGATTGTGATTCTAAGGACAGAGGTTAAAATCCTCTTATTTACCGAGAGAGGCTCGCAGCAACGGAGACTGCTAATCTCCGCCACCTTGGTTAAACCCCAAGGCTCACTCGAACGCTCCTAAAGGATAACAGCTCATCCGTTGGTCTTAGGAACCAAAAACTCTTGGTGCAAATCCAAGTAGCAGCTATGCACTTTACGCCCCTCACTATAACATCAAGCTTAATCCTTATCTTTACACTGTTAATTTACCCCGTACTAACAACCCTAAGCCCTCACCCTCAAAAAGCCGACTGAGCCCTCACCCAAGTTAAAGGAGCAGTCAAGGCAGCCTTCTTTATTAGCCTCCTTCCCCTTTGCCTTTTCCTAAACGAGGGGGCAGAGACAATTATCACCAACTGAAATTGAATAAATACTACAACCTTTGACATCAACATTAGCTTTAAATTCGACTATTATTCTATTACCTTCACCCCAATCGCCCTATATGTGACATGGTCCATTTTAGAATTCGCATCCTGATACATACACTCAGACCCTTTTATAAACCGATTCTTTAAATACCTCTTAATTTTCCTCATCGCTATAATCATCCTCGTCACAGCAAACAACCTATTCCAACTTTTCATCGGCTGAGAGGGCGTAGGAATTATATCCTTTTTACTTATTGGCTGATGATACGGGCGGGCAGACGCAAATACCGCTGCTCTTCAAGCAGTACTATATAACCGAGTCGGGGATGTCGGCCTTCTCTTTGCCATAGCGTGAATCGCAATAAACCTTAACTCCTGAGAGATACAACAAATCTTTGCAGCGGCCAAAGACCTAGATCTAACTCTACCTCTCTTAGGACTCATTATCGCCGCCACTGGAAAATCAGCCCAATTCGGTCTGCACCCCTGGCTTCCTTCTGCCATAGAAGGTCCCACACCGGTCTCTGCCCTACTACACTCCAGCACTATAGTAGTAGCCGGCATCTTCCTACTCATCCGAATGAGCCCTCTTTTACAAGAAAACCAAACAGCACTCACAACCTGCCTATGCCTGGGAGCACTAACTACACTATTTACCGCCACTTGTGCCCTCACACAAAACGACATTAAAAAAATCGTTGCCTTCTCAACATCAAGTCAACTAGGACTGATAATAGTCGCTATCGGGCTAAATCAGCCCCAACTCGCCTTTATTCACATCTCCACCCATGCCTTTTTTAAAGCATTATTATTCCTCTGCTCCGGCTCAATTATCCATAGCCTAAATGACGAACAAGACATCCGAAAGATGGGGGGCATACATCACCTCACCCCTTTCACATCCTCCTGCCTTACCATTGGCAGCTTAGCCCTTACGGGCACTCCCTTCTTGGCCGGCTTTTTTTCAAAAGACGCCATCATCGAAGCCCTAAACACATCACACCTTAACGCCTGAGCCCTTGTCCTGACTCTCCTAGCCACCTCCTTCACAGCTGTTTACAGCTTACGAGTTGTCTTCTTCGTATCCATAGGACGCCCACGATTCAACGCCCTCTCCCCCATCAACGAGAATGATCCCGCAATAGTTAACCCTATAAAACGATTAGTCGGAGGAAGCATCATTGCCGGTTTCGTAATTATCTCAAATACCCTGCCCCTAAAAACACCCGTTATATCCATACCCCCCTTGCTTAAACTAGCAGCCCTTGCCGTATCCATCTTGGGATTAATCATAGCCCTCGAGCTTGCATCCTTAACAAGCAAGCAATTTAAACCAACCCCTCAACTAACCTATCATCACTTCTCCAACATACTAGGGTTCTTCCCCACAATTTTCCACCGCCTTCCGCCCAAACTAAACTTGTATTTAGGACAAACAATTGCCACCCAAATAATTGACCAAACCTGATTAGAAAAGACGGGCCCTAAAGCCGTGACCTCCCTAAACACCCCCTTAATTTCCACTGTAAGTAACATCCAACGAGGAATAATCAAAACCTACCTCATTACATTCCTCTTAACCTTAACCTTGGCAACCCTCGCATTACTTTTTTAAACGGCCCGAAGAGTCCCCCGACTCAAACCTCGAGTTAACTCCAGCACTACAAATAGGGTGAGAAGGAGAACCCACGCACCCACAACTAATAATCCCCCTCCTAATGAATACATAAAAGCAACTCCCCCAATATCTCCCCGAAGCACAGAAAATTCACTAAACTCGTCCGCCGACACTCAAGAAAACTCGTACCAGCCGTCCCACAAAAAACAAGTAACTAGAACCAGCCCTATCACATACATAAATATATTCATAATAATAGCCTGATCTCCTCAAGTCTCAGGATAAGGCTCAGCGGCAAGAGCTGCTGAGTAAGCAAACACAACTAACATGCCCCCCAAATAAATTAAAAATAGAATTAAAGATAAGAAAGACCCCCCGTGCCCAGCTAAAATCCCACACCCAAATCCTGCTACTACTACCAACCCTAAAGCAGCAAAGTAAGGAGAGGGATTAGAAGCTACCGCAACAAGACCTAATACTAAACCTAAAGAGAACAGAGATATCACATAAGTCATAATTCCTGCCAGGACTTTAACCAGGATTAATGGCTTGAAAAACCACCGTTATTATTTAACTACAAGAACCTAAATGGCAAGCTTACGCAAAACCCACCCTCTCCTAAAAATCGCTAACGATGCGCTGGTTGACCTCCCAGCCCCCTCTAACATTTCAGCATGATGAAACTTTGGCTCACTCCTTGGCCTCTGCCTTGTATCCCAAATTGTCACAGGACTATTTCTAGCAATACACTACACTTCAGACATTGCAACAGCTTTCTCATCCGTAGCCCATATCTGCCGAGACGTTAACTACGGATGACTAATCCGTAATCTTCACGCCAACGGCGCATCCTTCTTCTTCATCTGCATTTACTTCCACATTGGCCGAGGCCTGTACTACGGCTCCTTCCTTAACAAAGAAGCGTGAAATATTGGAGTAGTCCTTTTACTATTAGTAATAATAACCGCTTTCGTTGGATATGTCTTGCCTTGAGGTCAAATGTCATTTTGAGGGGCCACCGTTATTACTAATCTCTTATCTGCAGTGCCCTACGTTGGCAACACCTTAGTCCAATGAATTTGAGGGGGCTTTTCAGTAGACAATGCAACCCTTACCCGCTTTTTCGCATTCCACTTCCTACTCCCCTTCATCATTGCAGCCATGAGCCTTATCCACCTACTTTTCCTACACGAAAAAGGTGCAAATAACCCTCTTGGCCTAAACTCAGACGCGGACAAAATTCCATTCCACCCCTACTTCTCCTACAAAGACCTACTAGGATTCGCTATCCTCCTTATTGCACTCACCTCCCTCGCACTCTTTTCACCTAACCTGTTAGGAGACCCAGACAATTTCACCCCAGCCAACCCCCTTGTAACACCACCACACATTAAACCTGAGTGATACTTCTTATTCGCATATGCAATTCTACGATCAATTCCCAATAAACTAGGGGGAGTACTAGCCCTACTAGCCTCCATCCTCGTCCTTCTTCTAGTCCCCCTTATTCACACTTCGAAACAACGAAGTCTAACATTCCGGCCCATAACTCAATTCTTGTTCTGAACCCTAATTGCAAATGTCGCCATCCTCACTTGAATTGGAGGAATACCCGTTGAAGACCCCTACATTATTATTGGACAAATCGCTTCCTTCCTCTACTTCCTCCTATTCTTAGTGCTCATCCCATTTGCTGGCTGATTAGAAAACAAAGTCCTTGAATGATCTTGCATTAGTAGCTCAGTTTTAGAGCGCCGGTCTTGTAAGCCGGATGCCGAGGGTTAAAATCCCCCCTACTGCTCAAAGAAGGGGGATTCGAACCCCCGCCACTAACTCCCAAAGCTAGTATTCTTAACTAAACTATTCCTTGGTTTAACATTACCTTAATAATGCAAAATTAAAAATTCCAAGTCTTACTTAAATGAACTGTCTTTATATACTAATATGTATTATCACCATATATTAAAATCCAGGACATGTACTGTAATTAATGTGTTGGAATACATAATATGGTTATGTTACATAATATTGTATTATATTAATTCACTTACATCCATCGAAGGGAATACTAGCGAAGGCTACCAACAATAACAAGCTTCGTGTACACGGTTATTGAGATCTGGGACAATATATTTGAAGGTCCATTTCGATCGTCGCGACGACATCTGGTTCCTATTTCAGGAACATATAGAAGTATGAATCCCCTATTGTACTCATGACGCTTGCATAAGTTAATGCCGGTAATCATATGGAGGAAGCTCCCCACATGCCCAAGCGTTCTTTCTACAAGGGTCACTGGTATTTTTTTTCTCTTTTATCCTTTCAATAGGCATTTCACAGTGATGCTAACGGAAACTTTAATTAAGGTGGTATAAGTTTTATGATTTACTTCATATGACTGTATTTTAAACGCAAACAATGAATGATAAAGGACTCATGTTGAAAGTTTACATTAAGTTATATCAGGGACATAACATGCAAGTGATCTTAATCCTCATTAACCTACGTATGATCGTGCCCCGGGGTCTAAGTATATACCAGAAAGTTACACTTCCACACATCTTATAAATCTTTTAATAAAATGAAAGTGTACTACATAACAGTACGTCAACTACAATATTTTAGTCTTTGGTTCCCCCCCCCCCCCCCCCATCCCGGGGGAGTGCTAACACCTTTAGTAAAGCCCGAAATGATAGAAAACCCGGGACACTTACTTACGGTTCAAATTTGCGCATATTTTATATAGTATTTTAATATTTTAATATTTTAATATTTTAATATTTTAATATTTTAATATTTTAATATTTTAATATTTTAATATTTTAATATTTTAATATTTTAATATTTTAATATTTTAATATTTTAATATTACATGT